TGTCAAGGATCGCAAAATGGAACCTCTAAATGTAGATGTTTGGAAGTCTCAAAGAACAGGATCTTTCTTTTTTTTTCATTCTTGAGAAAAGAGAAGCCCGCGGATCTGGCGCTAATGGCTTCTTCAATCAAGTGATGTTGTTGTAGCCAAACAACAAAAGAAAGCATATGAACAGCATCGATAGTTGTAGACAATAAAAAAAAAGTTCTTCGAAGCTGTGCTAATGGTGGTCAAGGATAAGGTACTAGTTTCAGTGGGAGACATTGAGTCTGCATGAGAAAGATGGGAGACCCCCCTGTACCTCTTTAGGGGAATGTATGAGTCAGTGACAATGGTAAACATGAAGTTTCTTCGGCAACGGTTTTTTCCAAGCAAGATGCTTGAGGGGACGAGCGTGTCTCAGCACTTAGACAAGATGAAGAAGATTCGAAAAGAATTTGGAGCTGTGAGAGTCAAAATGCCCTATACAAAAGAGTGATCCGTGACCGGGAAGTCCGCTTCAGTCATTTGAGTCTTTGACAACCACTCTCTCCTGTGAAACTCCTCCTTGTTCTATGATTGATCTTCCCCCGAATGTAAGGATTAAGAGGCATATTACCTCCTAACCACCTGTCGAGGTCATCCATTATCCTCCACTTTAACCGATCACTAATAACACGTAAACGCAACCATCGTTTTCCACGAGGGCGTTCCATGTTACCCAGTACCCGGTACCCTCCACCCGCCAAACGTATCAATGAACTATATTCCATTGAATACTTTGAGGCTAAAGCAGCAAGACCGATTACTGATCTAGTCACAAGGAGCGCCTTACAGGAAATGGGGGAGAGATTTCTCTCTCCGACCCAATACTGCTTGGCAAACTCTAATGCCCCTAAATAAGACACCAGAGATTTCTGGGCTGAAATAGAAACACCAAGTGCATCCAAAATGACTTGGTAGTGATGGGCTACCTCCTTATCGGCAATGACAATGTCATCCCCGAGTAAGGCATAAGCAGAGAATGGCTTGACCCTGTTTGGACAGGCCCGCCTTGCAGCCAACCACACCACATAGTGATGGGATAAAGCAAACAGTGCCCAGGAGCCATAGTATCCTAAGGGTTGACCTGCAGTAAAACACAAAAATGATGGTTTCCGGACCGGCGGACCAACGTCAAAAGTGTTCATACCAAGGCAACCGTTTACAATACTTGAAGCCAATGAGGGTCAGGCACAACATAAGGTCATGCATTACGGACAAGGGCCATCGGTCTGTAGCAGAGGATAGATCAAAGGACCATACCTTTGATCTTTTCATGCTAACTAACCGTTCTATGGGACGTCCTTGGTTGAACGTACCATCAGAAGGAAGTTTTGAAAGAACTTCCATAGCCCACTCATGGACTGGATAGAGAAGGCGTTGTTTGACATAGTTGCCTATGGCAAAGATCCGTCTCTTTCCTGCTCCTTCAATCACTTGTGCCAATCTACCTGGTAACGGGGGTGAATGGGAATTCTGGAAAGCCTGAGCCAGCTCGTCAAAAACGATGCCTGGATTAGACTCATAGAACCTCAAATCCTCGTTAACCATCACCCATTATACTTGTAATATATAAATCTATTAACGCATTTCAATTTGATATATCTATTTCTATAGAATTCCTGTGCTTGGGAGTCCAGATTAATGATTATGAAAACCCAGATTTGACCATGACTGTGATTTTAGAGAGACGCGAAAGCCTATGGGGCGCTTCTGTAACTGGAAAACCTGCACTGAAAACCGCCTTTACATTGGCAGGTTTGGTGTTTTGATGATCCCCACCTTATTGACCGCAACTTCCGTATTTATTATCGCTTTCTGCCCCTCCGGTAGATATTGATGGTATTCGTGAACCTTTCCATAACCTTCTCATGAACCTGGTTCGAATGAATAGTACACCCACGTAACAAAGAGGCAACATCTCTCGGAGGACTTAACCCATTTCTAGTGAAAAGAAAAGAGTACCAAATCCCTCGTTAAGCGAACAGCACCTGGTCATCCTCCTTATAGTAGCACTAATGGCAGCTGCTGGTGGAGGTGAGGGAAGTATACTTCTCGTACTAGGAAATGGGAAAATTACTATGCAAATGTGAGCGACGATTCCCCTTATCGTAGTAAGGATTAGGCACAAGCTGAGTCAATTACCAATAGAGCGGCCGGGAGAACCCTGAGAGGTCGGATTAGCCCTATAATGGGGTATAATGTGGTACATAGGGTTCGTGATAACGCTCTTCTAGCGCAACCGTTTGAGTGCACATTCAGAAGAGATCAAACCTATAAAGTGTCGCAGGCACAAGGAAAGAATCTGGAATAAATTGATCAACTTTCGTCATTGCAGGCGTTCCTTGTAGAATCGAGTGATTCGCAAGTGAGTGTAGGTAGATCTACCGCCCTTTTCTTCAGTATGCCGTTCGCCGATGATCCGGTGTGCTTTTCAAAACCCATCTTTTATGCCCATGGGAGATGGAAGCAGCTGTTTCGTTAGGATGTGGCAAAAGCGGTCCTCCTTTTTCAATTGGAAAGCAATCATTACTATGCTATCGCGGGAAGGGCCTTCAGTTCAGCAGATAAGATATAGTGTTATCGATGCAGTCGGTCTAAGCGTAGGCTCCTCCCCTCTCTTTACTTCCCCGAGTCCCTCATTGAGCTGTTGCTCCCCGGGAACACGAAGATTATACATCAACCCCTTACTATAACCAGTCTCATCTCTCTTCTCTAGGAGTCCAGATTTTTCTTATTTACCCCGATCGTGTGTAACAAGAGATAGACTCAGTCTCTTACACACCGGAGTTCTCGCTCCTTCACCTCGTAAACTCGGTCAAGCGGCTTCGCTCCTGACGGAATGGATTTTCCGCTTGAGCTTCTTCCTCACGTTGAAGCAGGGAAATCCTAGCCCTTGAAAGCAAGCAGCCCACTTCGGACTCGCTCACAGGAGAAGCACGGACCTTTATATCCTTCGAGAAGACTAAGCTAAGTAAGGGTGAGCTCTTACTTAGAGAGAGTTGGGTAGAGTCAATAGCTCTAAGATCACATCGGATTGGTCCTAACTGCTAGGCTAGATCTTTGTGAAAAAAAGCAAAGTGCTTTCTCGGGTAAAGAAAGACCGGTTCGGTTGACACCGCTTTTCAAAGATTGATTGTTAGCAGACTGAAAGTGCCTTGCCTTTTCCCTTTGATTACAGTTGGTCTCTCCACTCTCACTGTAGGAGGCTTCGCTCCCTGCTGAATCAGTCAGTGAATCAATAGTGGATATAGAAGAGTTCGAGTAGTTGATCTCGAGGTGTTCAATCTGGTCGTGGTGTGTCTGATGGTTGAGCTCCGCCTTTGATCTGCGACTCCCTTGCCCTCGATGCCTGGAGATGCCGTTTATGATGTAGATACAGCAACTAAAGGAAGATCCACTATAGAATTCTCTCTTGTTCCATTGGAGGCTATATAAGAGGGAGAATAGCCAGTTGATTAATAACCATCCCTTGATGACTGAAGTCAGACCCAAAACCTGGATCCGCTTTACGATGTATTAGTCGAACCCCTAGCCTAGCCTAGCTATTCAATTGAATCGGAAGAAGTTGAAAACTCGAATTCGCAAGGAATTCTATCCCATTGGGTTTGCCATAACTGACCCTTTAAGTAAGGATTTAACGGGATGCCTCCCGCCAACCAGAACTCAAAGACCAGAGGTGAACGCTGTAATGGCGCAGAGAGAAAGACTCTCAACCTCGTCCAAATCTTAGAGTTCAATGATGGAGAGGTAAGTCTGCCACGAACTTTATACTCGGCTCCTGCTAATCTAAAGAGCAGAGCCTCACTAGAGTGAGGATACTGCCTTTGAAAAAAAAGAGCGGATTTGTTCAAGCTAATCACATTTCTCTTTCGACTGGAACTCCTTAATCAGTAAATCCGGAAGTAACTTCGATACCTTTCCAAGAGTCACTCGCTTCTTTAAGCCATGCCCTTAGCACCAAGACTACTGGCCCTTCCTGCAAGAGCAGAAAGATCCATTCTTTGTCCCTCGGACAAGAGATGGGGATGAACGCTCGCTTATTCGATTCGTCCTCTATCTAAGTTCATTTGTGATGAAATCTTTTCCTACCCGGAGGTCAGGCTTAAGCTTATTCCCGTCAGTTCCCTCACTCTCTTTCAATGGCATCCGCTTGAAATTCATTAAGAAAGAGATTGCCCGGTTTGAACTCCTACCTTCTAAGTAGGCGATCCCCTTTGTCTAGATAGTTACTTCACTTCTCCTTTTGTTTTGGGCGAAAGAATCAAAGAAAATAAACGACTCTAAATTCTAAATCAAAAGTCAAGTCAGTTATCATACAAAGGTATATCCTTCATTCCTCAAGCGTTGCTAGGTGGTAATAATGCTTCTTGCTTGATAGCTCAGGTGCACTTAAATTCTGACAGCCTAGTCGATCTGTTGACAAGCAAGGAAAGTGAAATAGATATTTGCATTTCTGCTGACGCCATAGCCATCGATCATAGCTATAGCCATATATATACATAGAGAAGTGAAGTCTTGAATGGACTTTAGTTACTTAGTCTCGCGATGCTTTTAGTCTTCTATTCTACTCCTGCCTTCCCAACAAACTGATTGAGGGAAAACGGTACCTTCCACATCGGGGACTACCGCTTCAACTAGTTCAAATAGAGCTATTCTAGCCAAGAAAAGCTGTTCAATCGGTCTCTTACCGCTGCTTTATACTATTCCAGGTTTCCGTATGATCTCTTTGCTTGACCTGTCCGGTCATATGTTCTCCTTCCCGGTCAACGGCATTGGCTATTGACCATCCATCCACAATCTCTTATCTAATGAATATGTTTGTTAGATAATATACGAAATTACTCGATCCATTCATTTAATGCGCAAGAGAAAGCGATCTATCAGACTAGAAGGAAGTTGGTCTTTCTCCATGACCCACCCCCTTCGTGCAACTTCTCGCGTAAGGCCTTCGCTCGAATGTCGTTCCCAGGGCCTTC